CGGTTGTCGACTTGGTTAATCAAACACAGGCTAGTTCATAGATCTTTGGGATTCGATTACCAAGGAATAGAAACTTTACAAATAAAGCCTGAGGATTGGAATTCCATTGCTGTCATTTTATATGTATATGGTTACAATTATCTACGCTCTCAATGTGCTTATGATGTAGCACCTGGTGGACTGCTAGCTAGTGTGTATCATCTTACAAGAATAGAGTATAGTATAGATCAACCGGAAGAAATATGCATAAAAGTATTTGTACCCCGGGGGAATCCTCGAATTCCCTCTGTTTTTGGGGTTTGGAAAAGTGCGGATTTTCAAGAACGGGAATCTTATGATATGTTAGGAATCCATTATGATACTCATCCACGAATGAAACGTATCTTAATGCCCGAAAGTTGGATAGGATGGCCCTTACGTAAGGATTATATCGCCCCGAATTTTTTTGAAATACAAGATGCTCATTGAATGCCAAGAAAATAATTTTCATTTTGATAACTCCAGATAGACAAAGAGTATTTCTATGTATGTTCTCTTCAAAATCAAGCAAAGTCCGCGAGTTCTCATTCGTAATTTTAATGTGGTAAATTTTCCTATTCTAGTTTTTCTTCTTTTTGTGCTATCATTCAATTATAGATTCATTGGAAATTCTCAAATTGGAGAGTACTTGTTTCTTGTTATTTGTGATGAACTGAACCAATAATCTGAATTCAAATGAAAATAATTTCGAATTATGCACTTTGTACCGCGCACATATCTTACAGATACTCTATGGGTTCTCTTAAGAGAGAATGAAGAAATCGAATAGGAAAAAAACGAAAAAAAAAAAGAAAAATATACGATTTGATTTCGACTCTATCTAAGATTCATCGTGGATATTTCTATCCATCAACTTATTAAGAATAGACTCTTGCTTAGTTGGGTCTCTCAACCAACTAATTGAACCTTGCAATTCTGTATTGCATAGACATATATGTATCAAGTCGTAACGTTCTTCTTGATCTTGAAGAAGAACAGACAGAGTAGAGTAGGAACAAAAGAAAAAAGACGAGAATATAATTTTCATATTTTATATATGAGCGAATATGGATACTTTTTATCCTCTTTCTAGAAATCTAGAAATTTTTGTCAGCGATTTTGAAATTGAAATGTAATATAATACAAAGGATAACATGAGAGTTACAGATACTTCGATGGCTAAGTATGTATGCTAATCGATACTATTAATGAATATGGATATGGATTCATAAATATCAAAAATGTGGATGTCGATCCATATCCATTATGTTGGATATATGAATGTATTTAGTGAATAGATACTCATCCAAATGAATTCTGTGCCAGGAACCAGATTTGAACTGGTGACACGAGGATTTTCAGTCCTCTGCTCTACCAGCTGAGCTATCCCGACTATTGTTTTACTTAATATATCATCCTCATTTTATGATATGACTTCGTTCTATGTCAATTCAAAAATGAATTGATCTTACTTTGTGTGTACCTTATATAACACCAAACCCAACTTGGGTTAATACAAAAAAATATACACTCGGGTACATAGTGAAATAAAAAAATTGGAAACACTAACAAAGAAAACGACTAATAATAATATTATTATATCAAATAAAAAAAAAAAAAAATAGCATAAAGCATTAACGAGTCAAATGTTTTTTTGGGGATAGAGGGACTTGAACCCTCACGATTTCTAAAGTCGACGGATTTTCCTTTTACTTTAAATTTCATTGTTGTCACTATTGACATGTAGAATGGGACTCTATCTTTATTCTCGTGCTATTAATCCGTTTTTTTTTTTCAAAAGATTTCTCAGATCTTGTAGTAAATTTTTTTATAAATGATGTAATCGATGAGGATTCGATTCTTTCTGCCAGTTAATACAATCGATTCACATCACAAGAATTTTTTCATTTTGCATATAATTATCAATATAGACTCGCAGCGTCTTAATCCCGTTTGTATAGCGTTCAGTACATATATCTATGTATATGGCCCCTTTTTTTGAGTTTCGATAGAAGGATTTCTTTACCAACTTAACGCGGTAAACTCTATTTGTTAGAACATCTCCCATCGAGTCTCTGCACCTATCCTATTCTTTTTGTATTCTCGCTTTATGAACTGCTGTTGGTTTTCGTAAAACAGGATTTGGCTCAGGATTGCCCCATCTTTAATTCCAGGGTTTCTCTGAATTTGAAAGTTATCACTTCGTATGTTTCCATACCAAGGCTCAATCCAATTAAGTCCGTAGCGTCTACCAATTTCGCCATATCCCCATTTTAGACTATGCTGAAACCAAAGCGGTATACTTTTTTTCAATACGAATTTCATTAAATACCGCTTGATTGGATTTCTATTTATATTATATGTAAACCAAAATTCTATAAACTCAAAAAGTGGGTCTTGTTGTTTGAATTTATTGCCTATTTTGTTTAATGTCTATTGGATACCCAAGGCCGACACCCACATTTGATACAACCCAAAATGATTCTATCCTTTCTGTTTATGCAATTCAATAGAAATTGATACATGTCATAATATAGATATGCCTCTCTTATTAGCATTAGTTTTTTTTTGATGCATTTGAAATACTTGAACGGTCGATTCTTTTTTTGTCTTTAACTTCCGAGAAAATAACTCAAAAAAGGGATTTGATACAATATCAATCATTTTGTATCTAGTTATTAAAACTATTAATCATTGATTATGGCTAAAACGAAACTAATTATTTCGGTAATTTTGAAAGTTGTTATTAGAAATATTTGAATTAGTTAGCATTTTGAATTCTTTAGAATTCCTAGAATTCTAATACATTAACATTTTCAAATACCTTATTGAAAGAAGTTTACGTTAAGTGTTGAGAAACATAAAATGGATATCCATTTTATATCACTCAAATTTATTAATATAATAATGAGAATAAATAATCTAATTACTAATTAGTATTTTCTAGAATATTGATCAATATCAAAAAATCGAAATCTATAGCTATTGCTATTATGAATAGCTAATACTGAATAATTCAAATTAATCGAAAAAAAAAAGATCCTATTCGTTTACGATGCATACACAATTTTTGCTCTATTTGAGCCCGCTTAGCTCAGAGGTTAGAGCATCGCATTTGTAATGCGATGGTCATCGGTTCGATTCCGATAGCCGGCTTTTGTCTATTTGTTTTGATTTTCACATGATTGAGAGTGTATTTTTGAAATCAAAGAACATTGAAATGGCTTTTTCCCTTTTTTCCAAGGGTTGCCGACCTATTATATGCCTCATTTCAATTAGCAAAAAAACAGTCAGAATTCGGTTTCGGCAGAACAAAAAGAGGATTCTTTTTCTTTTTTATAAAAAATTTCTATTGATCTATTGATATGATATATAAATTAATATAGAAAGAAAATGATTTCTATACATTTCTATACATAAGCAAAAATGGTAATTCTATTACTCCAATTCCTCCATTTCTTAATTATTTTAAGGACAATACTTCATTGTATTATTATTAGTGTATTTCGCCTCGCTTAATTTATCAATTTATTTAGTTCAGTTTGTTTATGTCCAAACAAAAAAGGAGTCTTCATGTCGCGTTATAGGGGGCCTCGTTTCAAAAAAATACGTCGTCTTGGGGCTTTACCAGGTCTAACTAGTAAAGGACCTAGAGCCGGAAGCGATTTTCGAAACCAATCCCGCTCTGGGAAAAAATCTCAATATCGTATTCGTTTAGAAGAAAAACAAAAATTGCGTTTTCATTATGGTCTTACAGAACGACAATTACTAAAATATGTTTGTATAGCCGGAAAAGCCAAGGGGTCAACAGGTCGGGTTTTACTACAATTACTTGAGATGCGTTTGGATAACATCCTTTTCCGATTGGGTATGGCTTCGACTATTCCCCAAGCCCGCCAATTAGTTAACCATAGACATATTTTAGTTAATGACCGTATAGTAGATATACCAAGTTATCGCTGCAAACCACACGATATTATTACGGCGAGCCATGCTAAAAAATCTAGAGATCTGATTCAAAGTTATCTTAATTCATCTCCTCATGAGGAAGTTCCAAAACATTTGACTCTTCACCCATTCCAATATAAAGGATTAGTCAATCAAATAATCGAGAGTCAATCGATTGGTTTGAAAATAAATGAATTGCTAGTCGTAGAATATTATTCTCGGCAAACTTAAACCTAACTCAACTAAAAAGAGGTTTGGACAACTTTATTACTCCTACCCCCCTTTCCTTCCCATAAAAAAAGTAACTAAAAAAGGACGCAGGATAAAGTACTTATCCAGGGAATAGCAATAGCAAATTGATATCCAAATTACCGAGGGTTCGAGTTCTACCTTTTTGAATTTGAGTATGTGTCGTTCTTTGATACATTGTGTTCATTAAGATTGGTAAATTAGTTGAGGGTACGGAAAGAGAGGGATTCGAACCCTCGGTAAACAAAAGCCTACATAGCAGTTCCAATGCTACGCCTTGAACCACTCAGCCATCTCTCCTACGTAATGATTATGCCCCATCAACCGAATCAATAGCGAGCCACTTTTATTTTTACTTTACTTGATCCTTCAAAAAATAAATTCGAAAAGAAAGTATGAAAAAACAAAAAGAGGAAAGATATCGATTTTTTAGATATCCATTTATGTTATCTAGTGCTCCCATCCTTTTCGGATATTTTGACACGAATTCAATCAATCGTAAGGAATCAACAAATAGTTCTATCCATTTTGTTTTTTTCTTCAATTTCGAGATGAAATGGGAATCAGACTAGGACTTCTTCATTCTTATACTAGTGGACTAGATTTGTATGAAATCGAAACTATTTCTTATTATTTTCTTTAATTCCGGTCAAAAAGAAAGAATTTAAGGAAGAGGAGTTTTCAAATTTTGAAAATTATGTTTTTATGTTATTTTGTTTGTGGGGAATCATTTTCTTACGAAAGTTACTGACAAGAATTTGAGAGTGGATTGCTATCTATGACTA